GCTAAAATTGATTATTGTTCCTATACAGTTCAAACTATCTATGGGGTATTAGGCATAAAAATTTGGATATTTGTAGACGAGCAATAATAAGCCCTTACTCAACTTGTGTTTACGTTTTATTCAATCATAGACCAAGAAATGACAAGTCGGTTTTTTTCATTTAAATAAAAAATGAGCAATTCTATAAGGTTGAATAAAAATTCAATTAATCATTTGATATAATTGCTATGCTTAGTGTGCGACTCGTCGTTAAGGTTAGGATTAAAAATAAAAAGGATCGATCAGCCCATACATAATCTGTACATAATCTGAACTAATAATTATAAAACTAATAACCAACTCATCGCTTCGCATTATCCGGATCTAAAAAACCAACCAGGCAAGATATGTTATATTGGTCATATCATTGTAGCAACAGAAATCTTTTTTGCATAAAAAAAAAAAAAACAATCCGATTATGAGTTGTGAAGCAATAAAAGTATGCGGGTAAATGGAAGGATGAAAGAAAGAGAGAGAGAAAAAGAATATGAATGATATACGATTCCAAATATGTATGTAATATGTAAGGTCTATGGGTCATCTCATAAAAGGTAGTGTAATAAAGCATCAAGACTGATGGATTCATAACTAGATGAATTTGTTCATATAACAAAAAAGCCAAGAGCCCCGAGACAACAAAGACTGAGAAGATTGACTCAAGAACAAATTTTATTAAAGGGCTCCATTGTAGAATTAAGACCTAACCATTAATCGAGAGGCGATGGGAACGAGGGAACCCGTGAATACATAATATTTTATTGAAAACGAATCCTAATAATTCATTGGGTAGGATGGCGGAAGGAACCCAAGACCAATCCATTTATTGTGAGAGGTCGTTTCATGGGCTAACCCTAGAACCGAAACACATATTAAAAGAGTAAATATCCGCCCGCGAACGTTTCCATTTTATTATATTTCTAAATTTGAGTTGATCAAATATAATAATAGATAAAAAAAGAAAAGGCAAAACAAAATAAAAAATTTTATTCTAGAATCTATAAATACATATTTAGTTTAGTTTTCTATCAAAAGAAGATATACAAATTTATAAAATTTATAATAGATTAAATGAAATATCAAAGAATCCCGAGATTCAGTCTATTATTCAGTAAATACATCTATATTTTAAAAAATCGTTTCATTCGCGAGGAGCTGGATGAGAAGAAACTCTCATGTCCGGTTCTGTAGTAGAGATGGAATTGAGAAACAACCATCAACTATAACCCCAAAAGAACCAGATTTCGTAAACACCATAGAGGAAGAATGAAAGGAATATCTTATCGAGGCAATCGTATTTGCTTCGGTAAATACGCTATTCAGGCACTTGAACCCGCTTGGATCACATCTAGACAAATAGAAGCGGGACGAAGGGCAATGACACGAAATGCACGGCGGGGGGGGAAAATATGGGTACGTATATTTCCAGACAAACCCGTTACAGTGAGACCCGCAGAAACACGTATGGGTTCAGGGAAAGGATCCCCCGAATATTGGGTAGCTGTTGTTAAACCAGGTAGAATACTTTATGAAATGGGTGGAGTAGCAGAAAATATAGCCAGAAAAGCTATTTCAATAGCGGCGTCCAAAATGCCTATCCGAACCCAACTCATTATTTCGGGATAGAAATGTAGAATCAAAGGAAAGCGGTCTTTGTTTGAGATGAAAAAAAAACAATTGCAGATTTCTTTTTTTTTTTTTACTTATTGAAAGAAGAGATTCAAAAATAATATGATTCAACCTCAAACCCTTTTGAATGTAGCGGATAATAGCGGAGCCCGAGAATTGATGTGTATTCGAATCATAGGGGCTAGTAATCGACGATATGCTCATATTGGTGACGTTATTGTTGCTGTAATCAAGAAAGCCGTCCCAAATACACCTCTAGAAAGATCAGAAGTGATCAGAGCTGTAATTGTACGTACTTGTAAAGAACTCAAACGAGAAAACGGTATGATAATACGATATGATGACAATGCTGCGGTTGTTATTGATCAAGAAGGAAATCCAAAAGGAACTCGAATTTTTGGTGCGATTGCCCGAGAATTAAGACAGTTAAATTTCACTAAAATAATTTCATTAGCACCTGAAGTATTATAAGACGAGACCGTGAGATAGTTATAGTATTTGAATGAAATTAATTAGTAGATTGTGTATCACGCATATACCTTTTAAAATCCGTAACTATTTAATAAAATTAATAAAATAAAAAAAAGCATGTTGATTAGATCAAAATTCAAAGTAAACAATAATTTTCGTTTATCATGGGTAAGGACACTATTGCTAACATAATAACCTCTATTCGCAATGCTGACATGAATAGAAAAGGAATGGTTCGAATACCATCTACTAACATCACCGAAAACATTGTTAAAATACTTTTACGAGAAGGTTTTATTGAAAACGTAAGGAAACATCAGGAAAACAACAAGGATTTTTGGGTTTTAACCCTACGACATAGAAGGAATAGGAAAGGACCATATAAAACCATTTTAAATTTAAAACGGATCAGTCGACCTGGTCTACGAATCTATTCTAACTATCAACGAATTCCTAGAATTTTAGGCGGGATTGGGGTTGTAATTCTTTCTACTTCTCGAGGTATAATGACAGACCGAGAAGCTCGACTACAGGGAATCGGCGGAGAAATTTTGTGTTATATATGGTAATCTTTATGATAGTCGAATTATACACCGAACTCCCCTATATTGTAAAAAAAAGAGACAAGAGGTGGTTTATAATATCACTCCTCCCTCGTTAGTTGATACTTTGCAAGGGATTTTTGGTTTCACCTGGAATGAAAGAACAAAAAAAGGATTTATGAAGGTTTACTTACTGAATCACTTCCCAATGGTGTATTTTGGGTTTGTTTAGATAAGGGGGATCCTATTCTAGGTTACGTTTCAGGAAGGATTCGACATAGTTTGATACATATACTAGGTCATATAGAGTCAAAATTGCAGTAAGTTGTTACGATTCAACCAGCATATAATTTAGAGAATACGAAACAAAGATTCTAATGATTAGGTGAAGTAATCTTTTCAATTGAAATATTCCTTTTTTTGTAGAGATACAATTCGAAATAGGAAATTTCAAGACACTTATTTTCTTCCAATAAGTGGATTCGGAATTAAGGTAAGGAATGACCAATATGAAAATAAGGGCCTCCATTCGGAAAATTTGTGAAAAATGTCAACTGATCCGTAGGCGGAGACGAATTATAGTAATTTGTTCCAATCCGAGACATAAACAAAGACAAGGATAATCTTTATAAAAAAAAAGGACCCCTAAAGGCCACCCACGATATACACAGAAAAATAAAAAAAGGATCCTTTTTGACATGAAATGGATATATCCATATATCTCTGACTTAGATTTATGAGATCATAAAATATGGCAAAACCCATACCAAGAATCGGTTCACGTAGGAATGGACGTATTGGATCACGTAAAAGTACGCGTAGAATACCAAAGGGAGTTATTCATGTTCAAGCAAGTTTCAACAATACAATTGTTACTGTTACAGATGTACGGGGTCGTGTAATTTCTTGGTCCTCCGCCGGTACTTGTGGATTCAAAGGTACAAGAAGAGGGACGCCATTTGCCGCTCAAACCGCAGCAGGAAATGCTATTCGGGCAGTAGTGGATCAGGGTATGCAACGAGCAGAAGTCATGATAAAGGGCCCTGGTCTCGGAAGAGATGCAGCATTAAGAGCTATTCGTAGAAGCGGTATACTCTTAAGTTTCATACGGGATGTAACCCCTATGCCGCATAATGGCTGTAGGCCCCCTAAAAAACGACGTGTGTAAAAATAAACATTGAAGAGAAATTTCAAGAGAAATAAATAATTCAATGATTTGATCAAATAATATTACTATGGTTAGAGAGAAAATAAGCGTATCGACTCGGACACTAAAGTGGAAGTGTGTTGAATCAAGAGCAGACAGTAAGCGTCTTTATTATGGACGCTTTATTCTGTCTCCACTTATGAAGGGTCAAGCCGATACTATAGGCATTGCGATGCGAAAAGCTTTGCTTGGAGAAATAGAGGGAACATGTATCACACGTGCAAAATCTGAAAAAATACCACATGAATACTCTACCATAGTCGGTATTCAAGAATCAGTACATGAAATTTTAATGAATTTGAAAGAAATTGTATTGAGAAGTAATCTGTATGGAACTCGTGATGCGTCTATTTGTGTCAAGGGTCCCGGATACGTAACTGCTCAAGACATCATCTTACCGCCTTCTGTGGAAATCGTTGATAATACACAGCATATAGCTAACCTAACGGGGCCAATTAATTTGTGTATTGAATTAAAGATCGAGAGGAATCGCGGATATCGTATACAAACGCCAAATGATTTTCAAGACGCAAGTTATCCTATAGATGCTGTATTCATGCCTGTTCGAAATGCGAATTATAGTATTCATTCTTATGTAAATGGGAATGAAAAACAAGAGATACTTTTTCTCGAAATATGTACCAATGGAAGTTTAACTCCTAAAGAAGCACTTCATGAAGCCTCTCGGAATTTGGTTGATTTATTTATTCCTTTTTTACATGCGGAAGAAGAAAACTTCCATTTAAAAAACAATAAACATAAAGTTACTTTACCCCTTTTTATTTTTCATGAGAAATTGGCTAAACTAAGGAAAAAGAAAAAAGAAATAGCATTAAAATATATTTTTATTGACCAATCAGAATTGCCTCCTAGGATCTATAATTGTCTCAAAAGGTCCAATATACATACATTATTGGACCTTTTGAATAATAGTCCAGATGAACTTATGAAAATGCAAAATTTTCGCATAGAAGACGTAAAACATATATTAGACATTCTCGAAATGGAAAATAATTTTGCATAAATTCGAAATCCATTGGATTTCTTTTGTAGAAAAAACTTTAGAAAAAAAGACGAAAATAAAGTTTTGAATCTTTAACGGAATCCATATATAG